GATTCAGAAGTGAAAGAAATCATTTTATCTACAAATAGTGGTCAAATTGGCGTATTACCAAATCATGCTCCTATTGCTACAGCTGTAGATATAGGGATTTTGAGAATACGCCTTAAGGACCAATGGTTAACGATCGCTCTGATGAGCGGTTTTGCTAGAATAGGCAATAATGAGATCACTGTTTTAGTAAATGATGCGGAAAAGGGTAGTGATATTGATTCACAAGAAGCTCAGCAAACTCTTGAAATAGCAGAAGCTAATTTGAAAAAGGCTGAAGGAAAGAGACAAATAATTGAGGCAAATCTAGCTCTCCGACGAGCTAGGACAAGAGTCGAGGCTGTCAATGCAATTTCATAACTAGTTGGTGCGTTCAAATAATCAAAAGAGGTTCTGTTTCTAAACCCTATTTTGATTGGATTCACTCGACAGAATCCAATCAAGCAGAATCCAATTTAGATACAACGCAATTCAAAAATGAAATAAATAAAAAATCTATAAAAATAAACAAAGGGTGGGACAAAAAACTTATTAGATACCGTTGACTCCGGTATCTAATAAGTTATACCTACTATTGGATTTGAACCAATGACTCCCGCCGTATGAAAGCGATACTCTAACCACTGAGTTAAGTAGGTCATTTATTATCCCAAAGAGAACCAAATGGAACCCATCCTATCGATGGATTATAAATATAATATTCTTTATAAGCAACAATAATCGAATCAATACCACTCAAAAATTTCGGATGTTGGATCATAGAATATTCATCTTGACAACAAATTATATACATGATAAAATATGCATCACAAGCACTAAGGGCTATAGCTCAGTTGGTAGAGCACCTCGTTTACACGCGCGCCAATGTTTTTCAGGGGAATCCACCATACAATCCAAAAAATGGATCTTATTGAGAAATCGATGTCTTACTCCATAATAACTTTAAGAGAAAAGAGAACAATAGCCTGACGAGAGGTTCGGTCCTATTTGAGTGCCCTTTGTAGGTACCAAACAGGCTCCGCCTTGAGATATTGATAAGGTGAATAACAGTATATTCAATGCTAGGCATAATGAGTATAAGGCCCTCAAAAAATCTCTTTTCGTCCTATGAACTTGAAGGTGTATGAAGTTTCATATTGGATTTTTTAAGCCGAACGATAGAGACTTCATTTAACTTAAAATTCTAGGCCAAAGGCAGACCTACGTCAAAATAACTTCACCTTTGAAACACTTTGGTAGTGCTCTGAATTAGAATCCCAAATAATGAATCAGAGCACATGGAGCCATCTCCTTATCTTATTTTTCTGTCAAGAAAAAAAATATGGCAGATTGGCTGATATTTTTATCAGTTAATGAAAGAGCCCAATGCAAAAAAAAATGCATGTTGGGTCTTTGAAACAGTTCAGATCATTTTGATAATAATAAGTTTGATCTGTTTTACCGAGAAGGTCTACGGTTCGAGTCCGTATAGCCCTAGAGCCCTATAAAAAAAAATGAATAAAATTCCAAATTTTCATTTGAAATAAAAAATTGTATAATTTTGATTTCTTCATTCTTGTTTGTTGCTTATAACTGACCGGTTGGTTCATCGAAACAAAATTTGTCCTAGAAACTCACTCACGGGAATCATTTAAAGCAGAACAGAAAACCGAAAAAACATATCATATTTCAAGGGATCGAATCGATCTTTTTCCAAACAAACCAACCCTTCGTCATTAATTGTCGGAGGGAAATTCCATATGCATTTTTCTGCCCACAATCAAAGGGTTAAGCCAGCGATACTCCTTTTATTTGGTATACCTTACCAAGACCCGGCCAAGCACACCAAAACAAGGGGGGGGTGGTCTTCTTTTTCTGTATTCAATCAAGAGAAAACCCCACCCCATCCAGATCTGATAAACGGAATATACCAACACTAAGATTAAGATATTCGAAATCCTCAGATACCTACCCATTCTCTTACATTTGAATACTTGTTCTATTCTAAATTACTAAGAAAAAAACTTTCGACTCTGTTCCTAAAAAATCCAAATTACGAACTCGCATTTTTATAAAGAAAATTCAAATAATCAAAAGAATAATAAATTCAAAATTATTAAACACAAAATAAGAATTCTATTTGCTTTCTTTAGGCTTTAGGAAGAATCCTAGGCAAAAACAAGAAAATTTGTCTAAGTATAACATCTAGAGTTATACTAACTAAAGCAATTAAATAAAATTGAACTAAAAAAATTAAGTAGACTGGAAATAGGATCTCGATCAAGTCAGTCGATAAATCTTGAAATGAGATATGCCCTGCAATAATCAAAGGAAACTAGATGGTTTGGTCAAAATAAATTCTTGTTTTGACTAACTAGTTATCAATGACTTTAGAACTTCAATTCGAATCAACCAATCCGATATATTTTCCACGTTCATAGGAGTGCGTCTATGTTTTTGCTTTACGAATATGATATTTTTTGGGCATTTCTAATAATATCAAGTCTTATTCCTATTTTGGCAT